ATATTCCTATTTTCCTGATTAGTAATCAGGAAAACTCTATAAAAAAGGAAATTCTTTCTTCCACGAATTTAGGCAAGAGGAATAAAAGGGATTTCATTGTTCCCTTCTTTTTTATTTTCTTTTAATATATAGATTAATATATAGATATAGAAATATAGATTAATATATAGATATAGAAATTTTTTTTTATTTTTATAATATACATATATATAGATACTATATATATACTTACTTAGATATATTTAGATACTCACTTAGATATATTTAATATATTTAGTAGAATTATAATTATATATGAGTATAATTCTACATGAATTCTAAAAAATATCTTTCTAACATCGAACCAAAATGTTAATATAACAATAAAAACTTAACAGGTACAAATATTAAATCGAGGTACCCATTCTATGACAATTCTCAGCAACTTACCTTCTGTTTTTGTGCCTTTAGTGGGCCTAGTATTTCCGGCAATTGCAATGGCTTCGTTATTTATTTATGTTCAAAAAAACAAGATTTTTTAGATACGGGCAGTAGGGACAAATCTCATCTATTCTTTTTTTAGATCTATAAGAAATTCGATGAATTACTCCCCAAGGTTTCCATCAGAATAGTACTAGTTGATGAGCGTTACTTCGGGAAACCAAAAAAGAAAACTCAAATTCATTTGGGTTATTGTTATTCTCCCAATTCCAATAAAATACAACTGGATCTAGTATGGGTTTTCGATCAGAACGTATATGGATAGAACTTAGAACAGGGTCTCGAAAAACAAGTAATTTCTGTTGGGCCTTTATCCTTTTTTTAGGTTCATTAGGGTTCTTATTGGTTGGAACTTCCAGTTATCTCGGTAGAAATTGGATACCTTTATTTCCGTTTCAGCAAATGCTTTTTTTTCCACAAGGGATCGTGATGTCGTTCTATGGAATCGCGGGTCTCTTTATTAGCTTCTATTTGTGGTGTACAATTTCGTGGAGTGTAGGTAGTGGTTATGATCGATTCGATAGAAAACAAGGAATAATGTGTATTTTTCGTTGGGGATTTCCGGGAAAAAATCGTCGTATTTTTCTCCGATTCCTTATGAAAGACATTCAGTCTATCAGAATAGAAGTTAAAGAGGGTATTTATACTCGTCGTGGCCTTTATATGGAAATCGGAGGACAGGGGTCCATTCCCTTGACTCGTACTGATGAGAATTTGACTCCACGAGAAATGGAACAAAAAGCGGCGGAATTGGCCTCTTTTTTGCGTGTACCAATTGAAGGATTTTGAAAAATAAAAAAAAACAGAAAAAATTCTTGAATTTTTTTTTTGAAATAGTTGATATTTTGATAGATGATAGAAAGGGCATTCTTTCGTTTCGAAATTTGACTAAAATATTCATTACTTGAAGTGGCTCTCCTTCGTGCATTCATCGAAAGCACTAATTGCTTCGAATTTTATCAATTGATATCTTTGGAAACAATACAATATTTTTTTTCCTTCATTCGAATTGGAAGTGGACTGTTTTCTTTCTATTTCTTATTCTATTTCTGTATTCTTTCTAAAGTCAAGAACTAACTCCCGAATCACAAATAAAAAACGGAGGAATAGATTTCTCTAGGATTTGTGATAGAACTTAGACTTGATAGAAATATTAATATTAAAGATGAAAAATGGCAAAAAATAAAGCATTGATTCCTTTTCTTTATCTTACATCTATAGTATTTTTGCCCTGGTGGATCTCTTTCTCATTTAAGAAAAGTCTGGAATCTTGGGTTACTAATTCGTGGAATACTAGGCAATCCGAAGTTTTCTTGACTGATATTCAAGAAAAGAGTATCCTACAAAAATTCATAGAATTGGAGGAATTGTTCCTCTTGGATGAAATGATAAAGGAATACCCGGAAACACGTTTACAAAACCTTCGTATCGGAATCTACAAGGAAATGGTCCAATTGATCAAGACGCACAATCAGGATTGTATCCATACGATTTTGAACTTCTCGACAAATATAATCTGTTTCGTTATGCTAAGTGCTTATTCGATTATAGGTAATCAAGAACTTATTATTCTTAACTCTTGGGTTCAAGAATTCGTATATAACTTAAGCGACACAATAAAAGCTTTTTCTATTCTTTTATTAACTGATTTATGTATAGGATTTCATTCGCCTCATGGTTGGGAACTAATAATTGGTTCTGTCTATAAAGATTTTGGATTTGCTCATAATGAACAAATTCTATCCAGTCTTGTTTCCACTTTTCCAGTCATTCTAGATACCATTTTTAAATATTGGATTTTCCGTTATTTAAATCGTGTATCTCCGTCACTTGTAGTGATTTATCATTCAATGAATGACTGAAAAAATGATCTCCCGATTCCATTATAACGTACTTTGTACAAAAGCTAAACATTAAAAATTGGACTTATTATTTTATTCTTATTTTTCTTTCTACCCGGATTCTTCCTAATATTCCAGTAAAGTTATTTCAGTAAATAGCAGAATCGTGGATAGGGAAC